AATGAAATGCCTGACAAAAGGGTTATCTTGATAGGGTAAATTATATGATTTATATCATTTTCATTATTTATATTTAATAGAATTAAACTATTTCTAAAAGAATCAAAAACTTTTGTGCATCATACACCAAAATATAATTTTATACTATAAAAAGATAAGCTAACTAAGCTACTGGGTTCATACCCCATTTATAGAAGTTTTAATCTTCTTCTTTTTAATTTTTAAAACATCCACAAAATTATTATTTTTTTTCTTTTTAATTAATGGATCTTTAATTGCTATTTCAGCTAATTCATGACTCGGTGCCTGAATTGGATTAGAAATTAATCTATTATCTTTTATTCCCCTAATAACAGATAATAATAATTTAATATCTTCTGAAGCAGCATTAAAATATTTTTTAACCCAAGCTTTAGCATCAGCTTTATTATTATTTTCCATCATTATTTTTATATTATTAAATTCTTTATACAAAAATTTAGAATTTTATAATAATTTTACAATATTGATAATTAGTTCTTCTTTATTATTAAAAAATGGAGCGGCCCCATTCCATTTTTGATTACCTGGTGTAATAGAAGGGTTAACATGACTTAATGGGTTAATTTTAATAACCTGACAAAAAATTGCCCCTTTAATATTAATTTCCTATTGCTTTATTAATAATTTTATTATTATCATCATCATTTTTTCAATTTTATTAGGTTCTTTAGGAGGTTTAAACCAAACCTCCCTGCGAAAAATTTTAGCCTTTTCTTCTATTAATCATTTAGGATGAATACTCGCAGCTATATTATGTAAAAATAACTTATGAGAATTATATTTCATTTTTTATTGTTTATTAAATTTCTTAATTGTAAATTTATTTAATATTTTTAAACTTTTTCATATCAATCAAGTATTTTCAATTTCATTTAATCCTTTAATTAAATTTAGTTTATTTACTTCTTTACTATCATTAGGGGGGCTCCCCCCATTTTTAGGATTTATACCTAAATGACTTGTTATTCAATCTTTAACAATAAATAATTTTCTATTTTTAATAATTGTTATAGTATGTTTAACTTTAATTACACTTTATTTTTATATTCGAATTTGTTATTCAGCATTTCTATTAACCTATTCAAAAACAAATTGAAATATATTTTTTAATTTAAATAATTTAACAAATTGAATTTTAATTATTTCATTAAATATTTCTATTTTTGGATTAATTTTCATAAATTTTTTTTATTTTATTTATTAACTTTAAAGGCTTTAAGTTAATAATAAACTATTAGCCTTCAAAGCTAAACATTTTGGTAATAATCCTTAAAGCTTTAGTAAATTTGTTACTCCTTTAGAATTGCAGTCTAATATCATTTAATAAATGACTATAAAGCCCCCATAATTAAATTTGATTAAAGAAAAATAATTTCCATAAATAAATTTACAATCTATTGCCTATATTTCAGCCATTTAATCTATCCCTTTTATTTACTTTAGTTACAAAATTATGCAACAATGATTATTCTCAACAAATCATAAGGATATTGGAACATTATATTTTATTTTTGGAGCATGAGCTGGAATAGTAGGAACTTCTCTTAGACTATTAATTCGAGCAGAATTAGGTCACCCAGGTGCTTTAATTGGGGATGACCAAATTTATAATGTTATTGTAACCGCCCATGCCTTTGTTATAATTTTCTTTATAGTAATACCTATTATAATTGGTGGTTTTGGTAATTGACTTGTACCTTTAATATTAGGTGCACCAGACATAGCCTTCCCTCGAATAAATAATATAAGATTCTGATTATTACCTCCTTCACTAACTTTATTATTAGCAAGAAGTATAGTAGAGGCCGGAGCTGGAACGGGATGAACTGTTTACCCCCCATTATCTGCTAATATTGCTCATGCTGGGGCATCTGTAGATTTAGCAATTTTTTCTCTTCACTTAGCAGGAATTTCTTCAATTTTAGGAGCTGCTAATTTTATTACAACTGTAATTAATATACGATCTTCAGGAATTACCTTTGACCGTATACCCTTATTTGTTTGATCAGTAGTTATTACAGCAATCTTACTTCTCCTTTCTTTACCAGTACTAGCCGGAGCTATTACAATACTTTTAACAGATCGGAATTTAAACACTTCATTTTTTGACCCGGCAGGAGGAGGTGACCCAGTATTATACCAACACCTATTTTGATTTTTTGGTCATCCAGAAGTTTATATTTTAATTTTACCAGGATTTGGAATAATTTCCCACATTATTAGACAAGAAAGTGGAAAAAAGGAAACTTTTGGGGCATTAGGAATAATTTATGCTATATTAGCTATTGGATTATTAGGATTTGTTGTATGAGCCCACCATATATTTACAGTTGGGATAGATGTTGATACCCGAGCTTATTTTACTTCAGCCACTATAATTATTGCTGTTCCTACAGGAATTAAAATTTTCAGATGATTAGCTACTCTTCACGGTACTCAATTAACTTATTCCCCAGCTCTATTATGAGCTTTAGGATTTGTATTTCTTTTCACAGTGGGGGGATTAACTGGAGTAATCTTAGCCAATTCATCAATTGATATTATTCTTCATGATACCTATTATGTAGTTGCTCACTTTCACTATGTTTTATCTATAGGAGCAGTATTTGCTATCATAGGAGGGTTTATTCACTGATATCCATTATTTTCTGGACTATCTTTTAATCCTCAATGATTAAAAAGTCAATTTATTATAATATTTTTAGGAGTTAATCTAACCTTTTTCCCCCAACATTTTCTAGGACTAGCCGGAATACCTCGACGATATTCTGATTATCCAGATGCTTATATAGCATGAAATGTCGTGTCTACTATTGGATCAACAATTTCATTTATTGGTATTATATTCTTTATTTTTATTATTTGAGAAAGTATAATTTCTAAACGTTTAGTTATATTTCCAATTCAATTAAATTCTTCAATTGAATGATACCAAAATCTTCCGCCTGCTGAACATTGTTATTCTGAACTTCCATTATTAACTAAGTAATTTTCTAATATGGCAGATTAGTGCAATGGGTTTAAGCCCCGTATATAAAGAATTATTTCTTTTATTAGAAATAAATGGCAACATGAGCTAATTTAAATTTACAAAATAGAGCTTCCCCAATTATAGAACAATTAACTTTTTTTCACGACCACACTTTATTAATTGTTACAATAATTACAATTCTTGTAGGATACATTATATTTATATTATTTTTTAATAAATTCACAAACCGATACCTACTATCAGGACAAACTATTGAAATTATTTGAACAATTCTTCCTGCTATTGTTTTAATTTTTATTGCTCTTCCTTCTTTACGTCTTTTATACTTAATAGATGAAATTAACAACCCAAGAATTACTTTAAAAACTATTGGTCATCAATGATATTGAAGTTATGAATATTCAGATTTCTTAAATATTGAATTTGATTCTTATATAATCCCAACAAACGAAATATCTTTAGATGGCTTCCGTTTATTAGACGTTGATAATCGTATTATTTTACCCTTTAATACCCAAATTCGAATTTTAGTTTCAGCTACAGACGTACTTCATTCTTGAACAATCCCTGCCTTAGGAGTAAAAGTAGATGCCTCACCTGGCCGTCTTAATCAAACAAATTTCTTAATTAATCGCCCAGGACTATTTTTTGGACAATGTTCAGAAATTTGCGGGGCAAATCATTCTTTTATACCAATTGTTATTGAAAGAATTCCTTCTAATTATTTTATTAAATGAATTTCAAAAATAAATAATTAAAATTTAATTCATTAGATGACTGAAAGCAAGTACTGGTCTCTTAAACCATTTTATAGTAAATTAGCAATTACTTCTAATGAAAAAAAAATTAGTTAATTTATATAACCTTAGTTTGTCAAACTAAAATAATCAATTTATTGATATTTTTTAATCCCACAAATAGCCCCTATTAAATGACTTAGTTTATTTATTGTTTTTTCTATCACTTTAATTATTTTTAATTTAATAAATTATTTTTCTTTTAATTTAAAATTTTATAATAAAAAAACTAGAAAAAATCAAATTTCTACTAAAATCCTAAATTGAAAATGATAACTAATCTATTTAGAGTTTTTGACCCTTCAACAAATATTTTAAATATTTCATTAAACTGATTAAGTACATTTATTGGATTATTAATAATCCCTTTAACTTATTGATTTATTCCTTCTCGATATAATATTATTTGAAATAATATTATATTAACTTTACATAAAGAATTCAAAACATTATTAGGACAATCTGGCCATAGAGGAAGTACATTTATATTTATTTCTCTTTTTTCTTTAATTTTATACAATAATTTTATTGGATTATTCCCCTATATCTTTACAAGAACAAGCCACTTAGTATTTACATTATCACTAGCCCTTCCTTTATGATTAAGATTCATATTATATGGTTGAATTAACCATACCCAACATATATTCGCCCATCTTGTTCCACAAGGAACACCTTCTGTTCTAATACCTTTTATAGTCTGCATTGAAACTATTAGAAATATTATTCGGCCTGGAACATTAGCAGTTCGATTGGCCGCTAATATAATTGCCGGGCATTTACTTTTAACATTAATAGGAAATACCGGACCTTCACTCTCACTATTTTTAGTTTCATTTCTTATTATTGGGCAATTAGCTCTTCTAACTCTTGAATCAGCAGTAGCTATTATTCAATCATATGTTTTTGCAGTTTTAAGTACACTTTATTCTAGAGAAGTTAATTAATAATGTCAACACATGCTAATCATACCTTTCACTTAGTTGATTTCAGCCCATGACCTTTAACAGGAGCCATTGGAGCCTTTTCTATAGTAGCCGGACTTACTAAATGATTTCATCAATATGATATATCCCTTTTAATATTAGGTCTAATTATTACATTAATAACAATATATCAATGATGACGAGATATTTCACGAGAAGGCACATTTCAAGGACTACATACATTTTCAGTTACTATTGGACTTCGATGAGGAATAATTTTATTTATTATTTCAGAAGTATTTTTTTTTATTTCTTTTTTTTGAGCATTTTTTCATAGAAGTCTTTCACCCGCTATTGAATTAGGAGCAATTTGACCTCCAACAGGAATTGAAGCCTTTAACCCATTTCAAATTCCTCTATTAAATACAGCTATTCTATTAGCATCAGGGGTTACTGTTACATGAGCTCATCATAGTTTAATAGAAAGAAATCACTCACAAACTACTCAAGGATTATTTTTTACTGTAATTTTAGGAATCTATTTTACAGCCCTTCAAGCATATGAATATATTGAAGCATCTTTTACAATTGCTGATGCTGTATATGGGTCAACTTTTTTTGTTGCTACTGGATTCCATGGACTCCATGTATTAATTGGAACTACATTTCTATTAGTATGTTTAATTCGTCATCTTCAATATCATTTCTCTAATAATCATCATTTTGGATTTGAAGCAGCCGCTTGATATTGACATTTTGTAGATGTTGTTTGATTATTCTTATATATTTCAATCTACTGATGAGGTAGATAAATAATTTATATAGTATATAAGTATATATGACTTCCAATCATAAGGACTAATAATTTTAGTATAAATAATCTTTTCTTCATTAACCATAGGATTAATTATTATAATAATTTCAATTATTATTATAATATTAGCTACAATTTTATCTAAAAAATCTATCCTAGATCGAGAAAAAAGTTCCCCATTTGAATGCGGATTTGACCCTAAAAGATCTTCTCGACTACCATTTTCATTACGATTTTTTTTAATTACTATTATTTTCTTAATTTTTGATGTAGAAATTGCTTTAATTTTTCCTATAATTGTTATTATAAATTATTCAAATATCATAATCTGATCAATAACTTCTATTTTTTTTATTTTAATTCTATTAATTGGGCTATTTCATGAATGAAACCAAGGAGCCCTACAATGAAATTAACCTCTAATATAAAAAATTCAACAGGGATGTAGTTAAATATAACATTTGATTTGCATTCAAAAAGTATTGAAATAATCAATCTTCCTTAATCTTTATTATACGAATAATGAAGCAATAATTGCGTTTAGTTTCGACCTAACTGTAGGTAGACATACCCTTATTCTATTAATTGAAACCAAAAAGAGGTCTATCACTGTTAATGATAAAAATGAATAAATTTATTCCAATTAAGGAAATATGATGATCAAGTAAAAGCTGCTAACTTTTTTCTTTAATGGTTAAAATCCATTTATATTTCTAATTATAATTTATATAGTTTAATATAAAACTTTACATTTTCACTGTAAAGATAAAGAAATTCTTTTATAAATAACTAAAATAAATTATTTAATATTAAAAATAATAATTTATATATATATATCATATATATCAAATATTTAAAGATTAATATAAATCTCTTTAACATCTTCAGTGTTACGCTCTAAATATAAGCTATTTAAATTTTAAAAAATTACTAGACACACTAAAATAATAAATCATAAAACAAATCTTAATAAATAAATTTTTAAATTATTATTTTGATATAATTGTCTAATTTTAGAATTTTTAACTAAATAATAATATAATATTTGACCCCCAAAAAATTCTCTTCACCCTTGATCAAATCTCTTAATATTTACTATTCCAAACTTTAAAGGACCATAAATTACACCTAAAGTTGAAATAACCGGCATATACCATATTAATCTTAAAAAATTTCTTATAAAATAATAATTCATAGATTTATTTAAAAAATAAAAATTAATATTAGATAAAATATAACCAATAAATCCCCCCAATAAACAAACTATTAAAGTTAATATCTTAAAATAAATAGGTAAACAAATTATTTCAGGAAAAGGGAATATTAATCAACTTAATATTCTTCCCCCGATTATTGCTATAAATAATAAACCTATTATTCCCCGTAATATAATAACCCCCTCATCATTTAAAGGGTGACAGACACTTCTATTAAAATTACCCGTTATTGAATAAAAAACTAATCGAAATGAATAACAAACAGTTAAACCAGTAGAAAAAAAAAATAAAAAAAAAATAAATAAATTCACATTTGTTAATATTACTATTTCTAAAATTAAATCCTTAGAGTAAAACCCGGCTAAAAAAGGAGCCCCAGATAAAGCTAAATTAGCTAAATTAAAACAAGAAACAGTTAAAGGCATATGTTGAACAAGCCCCCCTATATAACGAATATCTTGAGAATTCTTTATATTATGAATAATAGCCCCTGCACATATAAACAATAATGCTTTAAATAATGCATGAGTTAATAAATGAAAAAAAGCTAATTTATAATATCCTATAGCTAAAATTCTCATTATTAAACCTAATTGTCTTAAAGTAGATAAAGCAATAATTTTCTTTAAATCAAATTCAAAATTAGCCCCTAATCCAGCCATAAATATTGTTAACCCAGAAATTAATAATAAAATTTGGCCCCATACTGTTAAATCTAATAAAACATTAAATCGAACTAACAGATAAACTCCAGCAGTTACTAAAGTTGAAGAATGAACTAAAGCTGAAACTGGCGTAGGAGCAGCTATTGCTGCAGGTAACCAAGAAGAAAAAGGAATTTGAGCTCTTTTAGTTATCGCTGCTAATATAATTAATCCACCAATAATTATTATTTCATAATCATTTTTCATTAATTCTAAATAAAAAATAAAATTTCATCTCCCATAATTTAATATTCAAGCAATAGCTAATAATAAAGCAACATCCCCAATCCGGTTAGACAAAGCAGTTAATATCCCAGCATTATATGATTTTACATTTTGAAAATAAATTACTAAACAATAAGAAATTAACCCTAACCCATCTCAACCTAATAAAATTCTAATTAAATTAGGACTAATAATTAAAAATATTATAGAACACACAAATATAATAACTAATAAAATAAAACGATTAATATTTTTATCCTCCCCTATATACTCCTTTCTATAATAAATTACCAAACACGAAATTAATAAAACAAAAGACATAAATATTAATCTCATTCAATCAAATAAAAAAGTTATAACAATAGAAGATGAATTAATAGTCAATACTTCTCATTCAATAAAATAAACTAATTCATTAAGTAAAAAAATAATTCCTATAATAAATAATGACACTCTAAAAAAAAAAAAAAAAAATCTTCTAATTACACAAATTGAAATATTTAACACGATCTAAAATGAAAATATTCATATCATTGACACCACAAATCAATATTTTAATTAAACTATTTAAATTAAATTCATAATAAACTTATTTCTCTTTTTAAAATTAGAAGATTTAAAGGAAATCAATGTAAAAATAATAATAAATACTCTCGAGTTCTTCTACTTAAAAAAGAATAAGTACCCGAATAGATTTTTCCGTGTTGACTATAAGAATAAATATATAAAGTATAAGAAGCTCTAAAAAATGAAATCCCAGCTAATCCTAATATTGTTAATCAAGACCACCCCACAATTCTATTTAATAATCTAATTTCACCTAATAAATTTAATGTTGGAGGGGCAGCCATATTAGCAGAACACAGTAAAAATCACCATAAAGCTATTCTAGGTATAAAATTTAATATTCCACGATTAATTAAAAGACTCCGACTTCCGGTTTTTTCATAAATAATATTAGCTAAACAAAATATACCAGACGAACATAAACCATGAGCAATTATAAGAGTATACGCCCCACAAATTCCTCAATATCTTAAAGTTATCAATCCTATTAATACAATTCTTATATGAGCTACAGATGAATAGGCAATTAAAGCCTTTAAATCTGTTTGACGTAAACAAATAAAACTAACTCACACCCCCCCAATTAAACTAATTCTAATTCAACTAAAATTATTAATAACCCCAATTTTTTGGATTAAAGGGAAAACCCGTAATAAACCGTACCCTCCTAATTTTAATAAAATACCAGCTAAAATTATAGACCCAGAAATAGGGGCCTCAACATGAGCCTTAGGTAATCATAAATGTACTAAAAATATTGGCATTTTAACTAAAAAAGCAAAAATTAAAGATAAATATAATAAAGTTATTTCAAAATATTGTTCTCTTAAAAATCTAATTTCTAAAGTTATTAAATTATTAAATACAAAAAAAATCCCCACTAATAAAGGTAAAGATACTAATAAAGTATAAAATAATAAATAAATCCCAGCCTGCAAACGTTCAAATTGTGCCCCCCAACCTAAAATTAAAAATAACGTAGGAATTAGACTTCTTTCAAAAAATAAATAAAATATAAATAAATTTATTGAACTAAAAGATAATAATAATAATAATAATAAAATTAATACTATAAAAACAAAAAAATTATTAAATATATTTACTCGATTAATCTGTTCTCTTGCTATTAACATTAAGGCTCTAATTCAAATTCTAAGTAAAATTAATCCATAAGATAAAATGTCACAAGCAAAAAAATATCTAATATTTATTCAATAAATTCTATAAAAATTATTAATAATAAATAAAAAACTTATAAAAAATAAAATATTTTGCACCATTCAATAACTTTTTTTTAAAAAACATAAAGGAATCAAAAATAATATTATTAAAAAAATTTTTAACATTGTAAAATAGAAAAAGAATTAAAATAATCATTACCATGAGTCCGAATTATTGATACAAGAATAGATAAACCTAAAGCCCCCTCACATACTCTAAAAGTTAAAAATATTATTCTAAAATATATCTCAAAATCAAAAATTTTTAAATAAATATATATAAATATAAATAACCCTAAAACAATAAATTCTAAACTTAATAATATAGCTAATAGATGCTTTCTATTAAACACAAATATTATAGCCCCAATTAAAAATAAAAATATAGGAAACCCCCAATATATCAATATAAACATTAGTTTTAATAGTTTAAAAAAAACCTTGGTCTTGTAAATCAATAATAAGACACTATTCTTTTAAAACTTCAAGAAAAAAGAAATTCTTTATCATTAATCTCCAAAATTAATATTTTTATTAAACTATTTCTTGATATTTTACAATATATTATTACATGCAGATTTATTATCAGAATTTTATTTTTAATAACAAAACATCCATTAGCTATAGGAATTACTTTATTAGCCCAAACTTTCTTAATATGCTTAATTTCCAGTTCTTTATCAAAAACTTCCTGATTCTCCTACATTTTATTTTTAATTTTTTTAGGGGGGATACTTGTATTATTTATTTATGTAACAGCTTTAGCTTCAAATGAAATATTTTCTTTATCAATAAGATTAGCATTATTTTCTATTAGTTTTATTTCTATTTCATTAATAATTATATTTTTAACTGACTCAATAATCTTAAGTAACTTTTTAAATAATATAGAAATAAATTCACTTTCAACTATTATAAACTTTATAGAAGAGGATATTATCAACCTAAACAAATTATATAATTTTCCAACAAATATAATAACCTTATTATTAATTAACTATTTATTTTTAACATTAATTGTAGTAGTAAAAATTACAGAAAATTCTACTGGCCCACTACGTAACATAAACTAATGAACCAACCTCTACGAACCAAACACCCTCTTTTTAAAATTGCTAATAATGCACTAGTTGACCTTCCAGCCCCATCAAACATTTCTGCCTGATGAAATTTTGGGTCTTTATTAGGACTTTGCTTAATTATTCAAATTATTACAGGTTTATTTTTAGCTATACATTATACTGCCAATATCGAAAGAGCTTTTAATAGAATTGTTCATATTTGTCGGGATGTCAATTACGGTTGATTACTACGAACAATTCACGCTAATGGGGCTTCTTTCTTTTTTATTTGTATTTATTTACATATTGGGCGTGGAATATATTATGGCTCTTATTTATATCATATAACATGATCAGTAGGAGTAATTATTTTTTTCCTAACAATAGGGACAGCTTTTATAGGTTATGTTTTACCATGAGGGCAAATATCCTTCTGAGGGGCCACAGTAATTACTAACCTTCTTTCAGCAATCCCTTATTTAGGGACTGACTTAGTCCAATGACTATGAGGAGGATTTGCTGTCGATAACGCCACATTAACTCGATTCTTTACTTTTCATTTCTTATTCCCCTTTGTAGTAGCTGCAATAACAATAATTCATTTACTATTTTTACACCAAACAGGGTCTAATAACCCTCTAGGAATTAATAGTAATAATGATAAAATTCCATTCCATCCTTATTTTTCTTTTAAGGATATTGTAGGGTTTATAGTTTTATTAATACTATTAATTTTATTAACTTTAATTGGTCCTTACTATTTAGGAGACCCAGATAATTTTATCCCGGCTAATCCTTTAGTAACCCCAGTCCACATTCAACCAGAATGATATTTCTTATTTGCTTATGCTATTTTACGATCCATTCCTAATAAATTAGGAGGAGTTATTGCCCTTGTCCTTTCTATTGCAATTTTATTTATTCTCCCCTTTTCTCATTTAAGAAAATTTCGAGGAATTCAATTTTACCCTATCAACCAAATCTTATTTTGAATCCTTCTAACAGTAGTAATTTTATTAACTTGAATTGGGGCCCGCCCAGTAGAAGACCCCTATATTATTTTAGGTCAAATTTTAACAATCATTTATTTTTTATACTATTTAACAAACCCTTTAATTACTAAATTATGAGATAATTTAATCAATTAACTAACTAAATTATAAATATCAATTTTTATTAATAGTTAATGAGCTTGAAATAAGCGTATGTTTTGAAAACATAAGATAGAATTAAAATTTCTATTAACTTTTTACTATAATTTATTCACTACAATAAAATTAATATTAACTTTAAACCTAAAAAAAATAATAGATAATTTAATGAAAAAGGTAAAAATCTCTTTCACGCTAAATACATTAATTTATCATACCGAAATCGAGGCAATGTCCCCCGAACTCAAATAAATATAAACCCAATTATTATAATTTTAATATAAAAAAATAAAGAATAAATATCACACCCCAAAAAAATTACAGAAAATAGTATGCCTATAAATAAAATTCTAGCATATTCTGCTAAAAAAATTAAAGCAAACCCCCCTCTTCTATATTCAACATTAAACCCTGAAACTAATTCAGATTCCCCTTCCGCAAAATCAAAAGGAGTCCGATTAGTCTCTGCTAAACAAGAAGCGAACCACACTAACATAAGAGGAAAAGTAATTACAAAAAATCACATATAATTTTGGAAAATATAAAATCTAAATAAATTATAATTACCAATTAAAAAAATAAATGACAATAAAATTAAAGCTAAGCTTACTTCATAAGAAATAGTTTGAGCTACAGCCCGAAGCCCCCCTAATAAAGCATAATTAGAATTAGAAGACCAACCAGCAATTATTACAGTATAAACCCCTAATCTTATACAACATAAAAAAAATAACACCCCTAAATTAAAAGAGTACAACTTTACAAAATAGGGTATACATATTCAAGCTATTAAAGATAAAAATAAAGAAAAAACAGGAGAAAAATAATAAGAAACATAATTAGAAACCACGGGGTAAGTTTGTTCTTTTGTAAATAATTTAATTGCATCACTAAAAGGTTGAGGAATTCCTAATAACCCCACCTTATTAGGACCCTTACGAATTTGAATATAACCTAAAACCTTACGTTCTAATAAAGTTAAAAAAGCAACACCAATTATTACACAAATTAATAATAATAACCCCCCAATAAATGAAAATAATAATTCTATAATATACATTTACTATCTGTAATAATTATATTACATAAATAAATTCTAAATTTATTGCACTAATCTGCCAAAATAGTAACTTAATAATTTTCTTATTATAAAATTTAAATAATTTTAATATTTGGTCCTTTCGTACTAAAATATTTTTATATTTTAAGGATAGAAACCAACCTGGCTTACGCCGGTTTGAACTCAGATCATGTAAGAATTCAAAGGTCGAACAGACCTAAACTTTAAACTTCTACACCTAAAAATTATTCTTAATCCAACATCGAGGTCGCAATCTTTTTTGTCGATATGAACTCTTAAAAAAAATTACGCTGTTATCCCTAAGGTAACTTATTCTTTTAATCACTAATAATGGATCAACTATTCATAAATTAATGTTTAATAAATATAAAAGTTTATTAAATCTTATTATCACCCCAATAAAATAATTTTTTTGATAAAATTTTAATTAATCTTTATAAATAATAACATAAAATTATAAAGCTCTATAGGGTCTTCTCGTCCTTTAAATAAATTTTTGCTTTTTAACAAAAAAATTAAATTCTATTAAAATTTTATATGAGACAGTAAATACCTCATTTAACCATTCATGCAAGCTTCCAATTAAAAAACTAATGATTATGCTACCTTTGCACGGTCAAAATACCGCGGCCCTTTAAAATTATTCAGTGGGCAGGCCTGACTTTATATCTATATTCAAAAAGACATGTTTTTGATAAACAGGTGAGTATTATATTTGCCAAGTTCCTTATATAAACCTATTATTGTAATATCATCTAATACACCAATATATACTAATTTTATCATTATTTCTTTATTTTTATTATTATAATAAATATTTTAATAAATTTTTAAAATAAAAATAAATAATATTAATTATAAAATAAATTATAACATAATTTTTAATAATGACTAATTCTAAGCCTATATATTTTAAATTTAAATTGTTATTTATAAAATTTTATTTTAAAGCTTATCCCTTAAAATATTAATATTAAATCATTAATTAATTATTTAAAAAATTAATTACAATTTAATATCTAAATTAAATTTATTTCTTAAAAAACTAGATATATTTAAGAACGAATAACGTTTCATTTCTATTTTATTATTTTTAATAATTATGCTACAATAACTAAAATAATAAAATAGCTCTCTTAAATTCGAGAAAAATATTAATTATATATTTTTTATTTAATAAACCCTGATACACAAGGTACATTAAATTAAAATTTCTTTTATATTAACTATTTTTCAAAATATTTCAATATTCTTTCACAATACTAATACACTATCATTAATATTATTTTTTCTATAAATTATACAAAACTTATAAATTAAAATTAATTTTATTATTATAAACTCAAAATAAATTATTAATAAATATATTCTATCAATTTAATTTGAATTGCACAAACTTCTTTTCAATGTAAATGAAAAACTTAACTACTTAAGCTTTAAATTGTCATTCTAGATACACCTTCCGGTACATCTACTATGTTACGACTTATCTCATTTTAATAACGAGAGCGACGGGCGATATGTGCATATTTTAGAGCTATAATCAAATAAATTATCTATTTTATTTTACTATCAAATCCACTTTCAATTTAATTTTTCACTCAAAAATCCATTTAAATAAATTTATTGTAGCCCATTTCTTCTTAACTATAAACTGCACCTTGACCTGACATAATCTTTAATTAAAGTATTAGAAAATTATTTTTCTTTTAAAATATTCTGACGACGGCGGTATACAAATTTAACAAAATTAAGTGAGGTACATCGTGGATTATCAATTACAGAACAGGCTCCTCTGAATAGACTAAAATACCGCCAAATTTTTTAAGTTTCAAGATCATAACTAATACTATTCAAGAAATTATAATTATATTTATAATAATAGGGTATCTAATCCTAGTTTATTTATAAAATTTTTCAGCCTCAATTTATTTAATAAATAATTAAATTAATTTAAAATTTCACCTAATAAATTAATCATTCTTATCTAAATTATTAAATATTTTACTAATTCCGAAATTATTTATTTGCATTTTTTGTCTAACCGCAGCAGCTGGCACA